CAATGCGAAAATTGTTATGAATTAAATTATAAGAAATTTTTGAAATCAAAAACAAATATTTGTGAACAATGTGGATATCATTTGAAAATGAGTAGTTCAGATAGAATCGAACTTTCGATCGATCCCGGTACTTGGCACCCTATGGATGAAGACATGGTCTCTCTGGATCCCATTGGATTTCATTCGGAGGAGGAGCCTTATAAAGATCGTATTGATTCTTATCAAAGAAAGACAGGATTAACTGAGGCTGTTCAAACAGGCATAGGTCAACTAAATGGTATTCCCGTAGCAATTGGGGTTATGGATTTTCAGTTTATGGGGGGTAGTATGGGATCCGTAGTCGGGGAGAAAATCACCCGTTTGATTGAGTACGCTACCGATCAATTTCTACCTCTTATTATAGTGTGCGCTTCCGGGGGGGCACGCATGCAAGAAGGAAGTTTGAGCTTGATGCAAATGGCTAAAATATCGTCTGCTTTATATGATTATCAATCAAATAAAAAGTTATTTTATGTATCAATCCTTACATCTCCTACTACTGGTGGGGTAACAGCTAGTTTTGGTATGTTGGGAGATATCATTATTGCTGAACCCAATTCCTATATTGCATTTGCGGGTAAAAGAGTAATTGAACAAACATTGAATAAAACAGTACCTGAAGGTTCACAAGCGGCTGAATATTTATTCCAGAAGGGCTTATTTGACCTAATTGTACCACGTAATCCTTTAAAAAGCGTTCTGAGTGAGTTATTTAAGCTACACGCTTTCTTTCCTTTGAATTAAAATTCAATCAAGTAGAGCACACAAAATTCAATTAGTTTATTTGTAGCAAACAAGTAGTTAGTTTATAAGAATCAAAGTAAATAAGAATGGAGTTTTCTTTGATGACCTAAGATCTAATTGTAGAAAGAATAAAAAGTTGCGGATAACTCTTTTTTTTTACCTAGAATCCCGATTACTAATTAAGAAGTCTCTATCAACAAGATAAAAGAGTGAATTCTTCCTTTCGTGAAATTAGGCAAATAAAATGAATTTCGTCTTATGTCTTATGTATATAATCAAATAGAGAAAAGATAGATATATAGTTTTTTATCTTTCTCTATCTCCCGAAAATCCCATTTTCACTAAAAATTCCTGTTGGGTCGCATTCTAACGAATCTTTCGATAATCTGTAAGAAACTCTTTCTTTATTAAAAATTCGAAGACAAGAACAAAAGACAAAGAAATGAAGAAAAATAATAAAGTGAATTATCATACATATCTTTCATGTAGAAAGATGAATAAGTCCATTTATTTAGTTCTACATTCCTTGGACTTATTCTATATACTCACTTAGATATATAGGTACTTATTTCTATACTAAGAATTTGAAATATTTGAAATTTAATTAATTAATAATAATTACAATTCTTTAATTAATTAATAATAATTACAATTCTTAATTATAATTATTATAAGATATTTCTTTTTTATAAAAAAGAAATACAAATAGTAAATCGAGGTACCCATTTTATGACAACTTTCAATTTCCCCTCTATTTTTGTGCCTTTAGTAGGCCTAGTATTTCCGGCAATTGCAATGGCTTCTTTATCTCTTCATGTTCAAAAAAACAAGATTGTTTAGATCTGATGGGACCCAATCTCATCCGTTTTTTTTTTTTTCAAAACTTAGACTTGTAGCATAACACAGATATCTATTTCGAAAAATATGGTCTAACGTGTAATTTCCGCCGAACATAAAGGAAAAAGTTCTTATGCCTGCAGAAAAGGATCTATGGGTAAATGAATTTTAGCTAGTTTCAAATAGATCAGGATCGCTGGATGGCTAAAATGTAAAGTCGGTGGATCTATAGGTATATCAATATGTATAGTGGGCTCATATGAAGGGTATGTTATTATTTTAGATCTAACCAATTTGATGAATTACTCCTAAAGGTTCACATCAAACTAGTGCTAGTTCACATCAAACTAGTGCTAGTTGATGAGAGTTACTTCGGAAACAAAAAAAAGTAAAGTCAAATTCATTTGGGGTATTCTCTCAATTCCAATAAAATGCAATCAGATCAAGTATGAGTTGGCGATCAGAAGATATATGGATAGAACTTATAACGGGGTCTCGAAAACTAAGTAATTTATGCTGGGCCCTTATCCTTTTTTTAGGTTCATTAGGATTCTTATTGGTTGGAACTTCCAGTTATCTTGGTAGAAATTTGATATCTTTTTTTCCGTCTCAGCAAATCATTTTTTTTCCACAAGGGATCGTGATGTCTTTCTACGGGATCGCGGGTCTCTTTATTAGTTCCTATTTGTGGTGCACAATTTCCTGGAATGTAGGTAGTGGTTATGATCGATTCGATAGAAAGGAAGGGATAGTGTGTATTTTTCGTTGGGGATTTCCTGGAAAAAATCGTCGCATATTCCTACGATTCCTTATAAAAGATATTCAGTCCGTTAGAATAGAAGTTAAAGAGGGTATTTATGCTCGTCGTGTACTTTATATG